TATACATTATCATTAAGTGTAACAATATATATATTAACACATATAAACACTTGTTAATAATGTCGATCGAGGCTTACCTGGTTTAGGGGTTTGACAGGAAAATATAGTACTTGTTTCGGCGTAGGGGGTATGGGGGTTTGTCGCGCGCGCGCCGAGTCACGAAAAAGGAGGGGAGGGGGAAACTTATAAATAGATGGGTTGGTAATGGTGGTGTATGCACTTGAGAACAGTTATGCAAGTCTTCAATGAATATCTTTTAAGAATTTCATAGAAATTATCTCAATCAAGGAAATGTACTACCTTACTGTTTAACTTTTCTCGGCACTCTGAAATGTCAAATGAAAGGAAACCTAAAAAAGAAAACCCTATGCATTTAAAAGAACGCCTTGGCATGGTGGGTCATGGATTATAATGGATTAACACCAATAACTTATGCCAGGTATAATTATCCGGGGGGGGTACTTACTCTTAATGGACCTGAAATAGGAACCAGATGCCAGTAATAGATCATATTGTGCGACCCTCACAATAACTGTCCTTGAACTATCATGGATGAATATGCAATTAGACATCACCGGTTGGTGGTCTCTTACTACATTAATCTGGGGAGGACCTATTTTATTTGAGTAATACAAAGAAAATGCTGAAAGATGGAATTTATAGGGATTAATCGAGTTATCATCTTCAATTAATTTTTTTGTCGACTTAATTTGCATGGGTTATGTATCCTCGTAGTTTATTATTACTAAATGAATGTAATTAAATAAATTTAAGGTAAACTTAATTTAATGTAATTAGCACTATTTATGTAAAATTAAGCATAATATGTACTAGCCCATGATGTAATATATACATATATGTACTGATACACCTGGTGTAACCCCTAATAATGTAAAGTCAGAAAATAGTTTAGTTGAGAATTCTAGCTTTGGGTGTTAGAGGTGGGAGTTAAAATCTCTCTTTTCTGGGCACTAGGGAGGGTTTTAACCTCCGCTCTCCGGATTACAAGACCGGCGCTTTAAATTAAGCTACTAGGGCGGTTAGTTAAGAATTTTGTTTTCTCATCAACCTACTAATGGGTTAAGTAGGAGGAAGATTATGAAGTAAATGACTGATGCAATTTGTCCAATAATAATAAAGGGGTGTTCGACTGGGAGGCCTCCGATTCATGTTAGAATGAATACGTCTGCTACTAGGGCTCAAAATAGGAGTTGGGACATTGGACGGAAGGTAAGTCCTTGTTGTTTTGATGTATGTAGGAGTGGCACTAGTATTAATACAAGGATGGAGAATAGTAATGCTAGAACTCCTCCTAGCTTGTTTGGAATTGATCGTAGAATAGCGTAGGCAAATAGGAAATATCATTCTGGTTTAATGTGTGGGGGAGTAACGAGTGGGTTGGCTGGGGTGAAGTTTTCCGGGTCTCCTAGTAGGTTTGGTGCGAATAAGGCCAGAGATGTGAGGGCTGTTAGTAGTAGAATGAAACCAAGTAGGTCTTTATATGAGAAGTATGGGTGGAATGGGATTTTGTCTGCGTCAGAGTTTAGTCCAATTGGATTGTTAGACCCTGTTTCGTGCAGAAATAGGGCGTGTAGGGCTGTTGCAGCTACAATAGCGAATGGGAGGAGGAAGTGGAAGGCAAAGAATCGAGTGAGGGTTGCGTTGTCTACGGAAAATCCTCCTCAAATTCATTGAACAAGAGATTCTCCTAAGTAAGGGACGGCTGAAAGGAGATTTGTGATTACTGTTGCACCTCAGAAAGATATTTGTCCTCATGGGAGAACGTAACCTACAAATGCAGTTATTATTACTAATAGTAGGAGGACCACTCCGATGTTTCAGGTTTCTTTATAAAGGTATGAGCCGTAGTAGAGGCCTCGGCCGATATGGAGGTAAATTGAGATGAAGAAAAATGAGGCTCCATTGGCGTGTATGTTTCGGATAATTCATCCGTAATTAACGTCTCGACAAATGTGGGTAACGGAGGAAAAGGCGGTTGAGATGTCTGATGTATAGTGTATGGCTAAAAATAGCCCTGTTAGGATTTGTATAATGAGGCAGAGTAGTAGGAGTGAACCAAAGTTTCATCATGCAGAGATGTTTGATGGGGCAGGGAGGTCAATTAATGCGTCGTTTGCGATTTTGAGTAGGGGGTGTGTTTTTCGTAGGCTGGCCATTAGGGGTTCCTATAGTTGAGTAACAACAGTGGTTTTTCAAGTCACAGGTCTTGGTTAGAATCCAGGTGGGAATTATGTCTTATCTTGTTTGTTTATTTTTACTGGGGTTAGTGTTGGGGTTGGTGGCTGTAGCTTCTAATCCTGCGCCTTATTATGCTGCTTTAGGTTTAATGGTTGCGGCGGGGGTTGGATGTGGGGTATTGGTTGGACATGGGGGGTCTTTTTTATCTTTGGTATTGTTTTTGATTTATTTAGGTGGGATGCTTGTAGTATTTGCTTATTCGGCGGCTTTGGCTGCTGAGCCTTTTCCTGAGGCTTGGGGGGATCGATCTGTAGTTGGGTATGTGTTAGTTTATATGTTAGGGGTGGGGTTTGTGGCTCAGGGGCTTTGGGGTGGTTGATATGAGGGTTCTTGGGTCGTTATTGATGGTTTAAAAGAGTTTTTTGTGTTGCGGGGTGATATAAGTGGTGTTGCTTTAATGTACTCTTTTGGTGGGGGTTTGTTGGTAGTGTGTGCATGGGTATTGTTGTTGACTTTATTTGTAGTACTGGAGTTAACTCGTGGGTTAAGTCGTGGTGCTTTACGAGCAGTATAGCAAGGTGAGGGAGATTGCTGTAATGGATGTGAGTAGGAATAGAGTTAGGTAGGTTTTGATTATTCCCCGTTGTATGTTGCTTGTGGTTGTTGCTATTTTGATATGTGTTGTTGAGAGGCCTTTGGGTCCTGTTGCCTCTAGTCAAGTTTGGTCTAGTTGGAATGCGACGGCTTGGCCTAAGGTTAGGTTGAGTTTAGGGAGGATTCGATGGATAGTAGATGGGTAAAATCCAAGTATGTTGGAGAAGTTATGTAGAGTAATATTTGGTACGGTTTTAAATTGTTTGGAGGTTATTAGTGCAAGTTCGAGTGCGGTGAGGAGTCCAATAATTGTTACTATTAAAGCGGCTAGTTTTAGGGGGGCAGGTATTGTTATGATGGGGGTTTTTGATGGGAGGAAGTTTGATGTGATTAGGAGTCCTGCGATGATGCTTCCTCATGCTAGTCGTTTAATAGGGTTGATGACTGCGGGGTTGTTTTCGTTGATGGGGGAGAGGGGTAGGAATCGAGGGGTTCCTATAGTTACAAAGAAGATAACTCGTAGGCTGTAGACAGCTGTAAAGGATGTGGCGATGAGTGTTAAAGTCAGGGCTCAGGCGTTTAGGTAGGAGGTGTTGAGAGCTTCAATGATAGCATCTTTTGAAAAGAATCCTGCTAGGAAAGGGGTTCCTGTGAGGGCTAGGCTCCCAATTGTTAGACAGGAAGATGTGAATGGTATGAGTTTATGAAGGCCTCCTATTTTTCGGATGTCTTGTTCATCATTTAGGCTGTGGATAATTGAGCCAGAGCATAGGAATAGTATAGCCTTGAAAAAGGCATGGGTGCAAATATGTAGGAAGGCTAGTTGTGGTAAGTTTAGTCCGATGGTAACTATTATTAGGCCTAGTTGGCTTGATGTTGAGAAAGCTACGATTTTTTTGATGTCATTTTGGGTTAATGCACAGGTAGCTGTGAATAGGGTGGTTAGTGCTCCTAGGCATAGGCAGGTTGTTAAAGCTAGTTGATTATTTTCTATTAAGGGGTGGAGTCGGATTAGTAGGAAAATTCCTGCTACTACTATTGTGCTTGAATGTAGTAGGGCAGAGACTGGTGTAGGACCCTCTATTGCTGAGGGTAGTCATGGGTGTAGTCCGAATTGGGCTGATTTTCCTGTTGCAGCAAGGATAAGGCCTAATAGTGGTAGAGTTATATTAAGGTCTTTAGAGGTAATAAATATTTGTTGTAGTTCTCATGAGTTTATGTTTGTTGCAATTCATGCTATGCTTAGGATCAATCCAATATCTCCCACTCGATTGTAGATGACGGCTTGTAAGGCTGCTGTGTTGGCATCGGCTCGTCCATATCATCAACCGATTAAAAGGAAGGATATGATTCCGACTCCTTCTCAGCCAATGAATAGTTGGAATATGTTGTTTGCGGTCACTAGGATAATTATTGCTACGAGAAATAGAAGTAAGAATTTGAAGAATCGGTTTATGTATGGGTCGGAGTGTATGTATCATGAGGCAAATTCTAAAATGGATCAGCTTACAAATAGGGCAATGGGGGTAAAGATTAGGGAATAGTGGTCAAATTTGAAGCTGATGTTGATGTCGAATGTTATAGTATTGTATCAATGTCAGTTAGTAATAATTGTTTCTGCCCCTAGGTCTAAGAATATAGATAGTGGGAGTAAGCTAATAAAGAATGCTGTGCTTACAGCTGTTTTTACGTGTGTTAGGGCTCATTCTGGGGCCTTTTGTTGGGGGGAGAGGGTAGTAAGGAGGGGATAGATTAATAGGCTTAGGGTTAAGATGAGAGAGGAGGATATAATTAAGGTTGAGGTGTACATAGCTACTACTTGGATTTGCACCAAGAGTTTTTGGTTCCTAAGACCAACGGATGTGCTGTTATCCTTTAGAAGCGCGAGTGAGCCATAGAATTTAACTATGGACTTAAAAGTTAGCAGTTTTTATTGCTTCAAGCCTCTCTCGGGTGGATAAAGGGACTTTAACCTTTATTTCTAGAACCACAATCTAGTGTTTTTCTTAAACTATATCTACAGTAACATCATCCTCATATTAGTTCTGGTTTGGTGATTAGTAATAAGACTGGGATTAGATGTAATGCTATTAATAAATGTTCTCGGGTGTGGGTGGGTTGTAAGCCTTTGGTGTGGGCTGGTACTGGGCCTCGTTGCGATATTAAGAACAGGTAGAGGGAGTAGGCAGCAGTAATTAGAACTCCTGCACCAGTGAGGAGTAGTGTTCATGGTGATCAGTTGAATATTGTTGTAATGATTTGTAATTCGCCTAACAGGTTTGGTAGAGGGGGGAGAGCTAGGTTGGCCAGGTTTGCGATGAATCATCAGAAAGCAGCTAAAGGAAAGATTATTTGTAATCCTCGGGCTAATACTATTGTTCGGCTGTGTGTTCGTTCATATACTGTGTTTGCTAAGCAGAAGAGGGCGGATGAAACTAGGCCGTGGGCAATTATTAGTGCAATTGCCCCTGCAAATCCTCAGGGGGTTTGAACAAGGATTGCGCCTGCGACAAGGCCTATGTGGCTTACGGATGAGTAGGCAATTAGTGATTTTATATCAGTTTGACGTAGGCAGATAGAGCCTGTTATAATAATGCCTCATAGTGCAAGAATAATGAACGGATATGCCATGTCTTTGGTAAGGGGGTCCAAGATTACAGTGATGCGTATTATTCCGTAGCCTCCTAGTTTTAGTAGAATTGCAGCTAGTACTATTGAACCTGCCACGGGGGCTTCTACGTGGGCTTTTGGTAGTCAGAGGTGCACGCCGTATAGTGGTATTTTTACTAGGAAAGCGATTAAGCAAGCTGCTCATCAGAATTTATCTGCTCAGGAGTAGAGGGTTAGAGGTTGGGCGTATTGGAGGGTTAGTATGGAAAGAGATCCTAGGTTTTGTTGTAGGAGAAGAAGGGCAACTAATAGCGGTAGAGATCCGGCTAGGGTGTAAAATAGGAAGTATGTGCCTGCGCTTAAACGTTCGGTTTGGTTTCCTCATCGAGTGATAATAATTAGTGTTGGAATTAGAGTGGTCTCGAATATTACATAAAATATAATAATTTCTGTTGCCCCGAATGCTATAATTAAGGAGAGTTGTAGGGAAGCTAGTAGTGTAATATATATGCGTTGGCGGCTGAGAGGTTGAGGTGCTATGTGGTTTTGGCTTGCTAGGATTATAAGTGGTAGGAGTCAGCAGGTGAGTACTAGAAATGGAGTTGATAATGGGTCTGTTCCTAGGTAGAGATTAGAGGTTGTTCAGCCTGTCTCTGTGGTTCATTTAAGTCATGTTAGACTAATAGTGGCAATTATTAAACTTTGAGCGGTTGTGGTTGGTCATAGTCATTTTGGTGAGGTTAGCCAGATTGTTGGGAATAGCATGATTGTAGGTATTAAAATTTTTAGCATTGTAGCAGGTTAAGGTTTTGTAGGCGATCGGTGCCGTGGGTTCGTGCTGTGGCGACTAGTAAGGCTAGGCCTGCGCTGGCTTCGCAGGCAGAGAAGGCTAGTAGAAGTATTGGGGCAGGGGCAAAGTTAGTTGCCTCTAGTTGAAGGGATCATAAAGCTAGCGCAATGAATAGGGATAATATTATCCCCTCTAAGCAGAGAAGGGCAGATAGAAGATGTGTTCGGTGAAATGCTAGGCCGGTGAGTCCTAGTATGAATGCGGAGGTGAAGCTGAAGTGTACGGGTGTCATAAGGGGGTCGTGGATTTAAACCACGGTTTTCTGAGCCGAAATCAGAGGTCTTGTTTTGGACTAACTCCCTATTCAGCTCATTCAAGGCCTCCTTGGATTCATTCATAGACTAATCCTATTGTTAGGAGAATGAGGACAGCTGCGGCTCAAGCTAGTGTGATGGTTGGGTTGGATAGTTGGTTTCCTCATGGTAGGGGGAGGAGTAGGGCAATTTCTAAGTCGAAAAGAAGAAAGAGGATGGCGACTAAGAAGAATCGTAAAGAGAAGGGGAGGCGTGCAGAGCCTAGGGGGTCAAATCCGCATTCATATGGGGAGAGTTTTTCTGCATCTGGGTTTATTTGGGGTAGTCAGAAAGATACTAGTGCTAGGATTAGAGAGATTATTGTTGTAATTAAGATGATAATTGTAATTAAATTCATTATCTTTCCTTGGGGTCTAACCAAGACTAAGTGATTGGAAGTCACTAGTACTAATTTAATACTAGAAAGATTATGAACCTCATCAGTAGATAGAGACGTATAGGAATAGTCATACTACGTCTACGAAGTGTCAGTATCAGGCAGCTGCTTCAAATCCAAAGTGGTGATTTGAGGTGAAGTGGTATTTGATTTGTCGAAGAAGGCAGATGGCAAGGAATGTAGAGCCAATAATAACATGCAGGCCATGGAATCCGGTGGCTACAAAGAATGTTGATCCATAAACGCCATCTGCAATGGTAAAGGGAGCTTCATAGTATTCTATGGCCTGTAGGGCAGTAAAATAGAATCCTAGGATAATGGTTAGGGTGAGAGATTGAATTGCTTGCTTGCGTTTACCTTCTATGATGCTGTGGTGGGCTCAAGTGACTGTGACACCAGATGCTAGTAGGACGGCGGTGTTAAGAAGGGGTACTTCGAATGGGTCTAAAGGTGTGATGCCAGTTGGGGGTCAGCAGCCGCCGAGTTCAGGAGTGGGGGCCAGACTTGAGTGGTAGAAGGCTCAGAAAAAGCCTAGGAAGAAAAAAACTTCGGAGGTAATGAATAAGATTATTCCGTATCGAAGTCCTTTTTGTACGGGGATAGTGTGATGTCCTTGGAATGTGCCTTCTCGAACAATATCTCGTCATCATTGGATTATAGTTAGAAGGAGAATTACTAGTCCTAGAGTTATCAGTGTAGTTGAGTGGAAGTGGAATCAAATTGCTAAGCCTGATGTTATCAGGAGAGCCGCTACTGCGCCGGTTAGTGGTCACGGGCTTGGGTCAACTATGTGATATGCGTGTGCTTGGTGGGCCATTAGACGTTTTCTTGTAGATACAGGCTTAGTAGAAGGACAAAGACGTAAGCTTGGATTATTGCAACTGCAACTTCTAAGAGTGTGAGTAGAAATAGAACTGTGGTTGTTAGGATTGCTACTGTTGGCATTATTGGTAATAAAACGAAGGCTGCTGTGGAGATAAGTTGAATTAGGAGGTGACCTGCGGTTAGGTTGGCTGTAAGTCGTACGCCTAATGCTAAAGGTCGAATAAATAGGCTAATTGTTTCGATGATAATAAGTACTGGGATTAGGGGGATTGGGGTTCCTTCTGGCAATAGATGACCTAGGGCTGCAGTTGGTTGGTTACGTATTCCAATAATTATTGTGGCTAGTCAAAGAGGGACAGCTAGGCCTAAGTTTAGGGAGAGTTGGGTGGTTGGTGTAAAGGTATAGGGTAGAAGGCCTAGTATATTTAGGGATAGTAGGAATATTATTAGTGATGTTAAAATTAGGGCTCATTTATGTCCTCCTGTATTAAGTGGTTGTAGGAGTTGTTGAGTGAAGCGGTTAATAAATCAGCTTTGTAGCGTTAGAAGTCGGTTATTTAGTCAGCGATTGGATGGGGAAGGATATAGTATTCATGGGAATGTAAGTGCAATAGCAATAAGGGGAATACCTAAGTATGTGGGGCTCATGAATTGGTCGAAGAAGCTTAGTGTCATGGTCAGTTTCAAGGTTCTGGGGTTAATTTTTTAGTACTTAAAGTTGTAGGCTCGTTGTTGAAGATATGTTTTATAACTTTGGGTGGGATAATTGTGAGGAAAATTAATCATGAGAAAATAAGGATGGCAAATCATGGGGTTGGGTTTAATTGGGGCATGTCACTAAGGGTGGATGGGAGTCACCAATCTTTAGCTTAAAAGGCTAACGCTGTACCCTGTTTAGCTTCTTAGTGAAATTTTAAGATATTAGAGTAGATCAGGATTCAAAGTATGGCAGAGGAACGGTTTCTACTACGATTGGTATGAAGCTGTGATTGGCTCCGCAGATTTCAGAGCATTGGCCGTAGAATACTCCTGGGCGAGAGGCCATAAATGTTGATTGATTAAGACGACCTGGGACTGCGTCTGTTTTTACACCAAGTGCTGGGACTGCTCATGAGTGCAGGACATCTTCTGATGAAATTAAGACACGAATGGGTGCTTCTATGGGCACAACTATTCGGGTGTCAGTTTCAAGTAGACGGAATTCTCCAGGGGTTAATTGGTTTGTTGGTACTATAAATGAGTCGAATTCTAAATTGTTGTAGTCGGTATACTCATAGCTTCAGAACCACTGATGGCCAATGGCTTTGACGGTTAAATGTGGGTCGTTAATTTCGTCTATTAGGTAGAGAATTCGGAGGGAAGGGAGGGCAATTGATACTAAAATTACTGCTGGCAAGATTGTTCAGACAATTTCAATTTCTTGGGAGTCTAGAATATATTTGTTAGTTAGTTTGGTAGATACTATTGCGATGATAATATATAAGACTAGGACGCTGATTAAAAGGACAATTATAAGTGCGTGGTCGTGGAAACGTAGAAGTTCTTCTATTACAGGTGAAGCCGCGTCTTGGAATCCTAATTGTGAGGGATGTGCCATTAAGCTGTTGAAGCTTAAGGTACGCAAGATTTTAACTTGCAATTCTGCCTTGACAAAGCAGTGTAATTTTCAGTTTTACTAGTATCTTATAAAAAGAAAGTGGCAGAGTGGTTATGTGGTCGGCTTGAAACCGGCATATGGAGGTTCAATTCCTTCCTTTCTCGGCTAAGATGCTTGTACGTGGACATATGCGGGCTCCTCAAATGTGTGGTAAGGAGGAGGACATCCATGAAGTCATTCAACGTTTGTATGTGTTAGCTCTACGGATAGGACTTCTCGTTTAGCAGCGAATGCTTCTCATAGAATAAAGAGGAATATGATTACTGCTACTAAAGAGATTAAAGAGCCAATAGAAGAGACTGTATTTCATAAGGCGTAGGCATCGGGGTAGTCAGAATATCGACGTGGTATTCCTGCCAGTCCTAGGAAATGTTGTGGGAAGAATGTAAGGTTGACTCCTACGAATATTACAGCAAAATGGATTTTGGTTCAGGTGCTGTGTAAAGTGTAGCCTGAGAATAGGGGGAATCAGTGTACGAAGGCTCCTATAATAGCAAATACGGCGCCTATTGATAGTACGTAGTGGAAGTGGGCAACTACATAATATGTGTCGTGAAGAACAATGTCAAGGGATGAGTTGGCTAGTACAATTCCTGTTAGGCCTCCTACTGTAAACAGGAAGATAAAGCCTAGTGCTCATAATAGAGGGGTTTCTCATTTAATGGACCCTCCATGGAGAGTGGCCAGTCAGCTAAATACTTTGACTCCGGTTGGAATTGCAATGATTATTGTAGCAGAGGTAAAGTATGCTCGAGTATCTACGTCTATTCCGACTGTGAATATGTGGTGGGCTCAGACAATAAATCCTAGGAGCCCGATTGCTATTATAGCTCAGACTATTCCTATATACCCGAATGGTTCTTTTTTGCCTGCATAGTAGGCTACGATGTGGGAAATTATTCCAAAGCCGGGTAAAATTAGAATGTATACTTCTGGGTGTCCAAAGAATCAGAATAAGTGTTGATAGAGGATTGGATCTCCTCCTCCTGCTGGGTCGAAGAATGTGGTATTTAGATTTCGATCTGTTAAAAGTATTGTAATTCCTGCAGCAAGGACGGGTAGGGATAGGAGTAGAAGCACAGCTGTAACTAAAACGGCTCAAACAAATAATGGTGTTTGGTATTGAGAAATTGCGGGCGGTTTCATATTAATAATTGTTGTGATGAAGTTGATTGCACCTAAAATTGAAGATACCCCAGCCAAATGAAGGGAGAAAATTGTTAGATCTACAGATGCACCTGCATGGGCTAGATTTCCTGCGAGAGGAGGGTATACGGTTCATCCTGTCCCTGCTCCTTGCTCAACCCCTGAAGAGGCTAGTAAAAGGAGAAAGGAAGGCGGTAGGAGTCAGAAACTTATATTATTTATTCGGGGGAATGCTATGTCCGGAGCACCAATTATTAAGGGAACTAGTCAGTTTCCAAATCCTCCGATCATAATTGGTATTACTATAAAGAAGATTATAACAAAAGCGTGTGCAGTGACAAGTACATTATAAATTTGGTCGTCTTCTAATAAGGATCCGGGTTGGCCAAGCTCCGCTCGGATTAAAAGGCTCAAAGCGGTTCCAACTATTCCGGCTCAAGCACCGAATACGATATAAAGGGTGCCAATGTCTTTGTGGTTGGTGGAAAAGAATCATCGTGTGATTGCCACAGGTAGAATGGCCGAGGGTTAGGCGGTGGATTGTAGCTCCATGAACAGGGGTTTGAGTCCCTTTTCTATCAGGTCTTGTAGTGAAATTCATACCGGATTGCAAATCCGGAGATGCGGGCTGATTGCCTGCCGGGGCTTTCCCCGCCTTTTCCCGGAGCGGCGGGGAAAGTAGATTGATGCTCGCTGGTTTGAGCGCTTAGCTGTTAACTAAGAGTTTGTAGGATCGAGGCCTTCCTGTCTAGAAAGGCTTTAGCTTAATTAAAGTGTCTGGGTTGCATTCAGAAGATGTGAGATAAAGTCTTGCAAGTCTTATCAGGAACTAGGAGATTTTCACTCCTGCTTAGAGCTTTGAAGGCTCTTGGTCTATTTGTTATCCTAAGTTCCTTAATGTGTTAAGGCTATAATTATTGGTGTTAAGGGCAGTAAAGTGATTGTTGCGGTGGTAAATGTGGCAAGGGGGAGGGTGGTTTGAGTGTTTTGAAGTCGTCAGGGGGTAGCTGTGTTGTTTGTGTTGGGGGAGATTGTAAGGGTTATGGCATAACATAGACGTAAGTAGAAGTAAAGACTTAGTAGTGCACTTAGTGCTATAATTGTTGCGGTGAGGGGAAGTTGTTGTTTTGTTAGTTCTTGTAGGATTAGTCATTTTGGTATAAATCCTGTTAGAGGAGGTAGGCCTCCGAGGGATAGGAGTGTGAGTACTATTGTTGCTGTGAGGGTTGGGTTTTTGGTTCAGGTTAGTGCTAGCATGTTAATTTTTGTTGATGAGGTTAATTTAAATGTCAAGAATACTGTTGATGTTATAATGATATATGTTCCTAGTGCTAGGATTGTTAGTTGTGGGGAGTATTGTAGGATAATAATTATTCATCCTAGGTGTGCGATGGAAGAGTAGGCTAAGATTTTTCGGAGTTGTGTTTGGTTTAGTCCTCCTCAGCCTCCAATAATGGCGGAGAGTAGTCCTAAGGATGTCAGGATTATAGGGTTTATAGTGGGGGAAATTTGTACTAGGAGGGCGAATGGGGCTAGTTTTTGTCAAGTGGACATGATTAGTCCTGTTGTTAGGTCAAGTCCTTGAAGTACTTCTGGGAGTCAGAAGTGTAGGGGGGCGAGACCTACTTTTAGTGCAAGGGCTATAGTGGCGAGGGCTGTAGCGGTGGGGTGGGATAAGTAGTTAATACTTCATTCTCCGGTTATTCATGCGTTTGTTGTGCTTGCGAATAGTAGAGTTGCTGCTGCGGTGGCTTGTGTTAGGAAATATTTGGTTGTGGCTTCTACTGCTCGGGGATGGTGTTGTTGTGCCATAAGGGGAATAATGGCTAGGGTATTGATTTCAAGTCCTATTCATGCTAATAGCCAGTGGGAGCTGGCGAAGGTGAGGGTTGTACCTAGTCCTAGGCTGGATAGGAGTACTGTAAGTACGTAGGGGTTCATTAGCAAGGGAAGGGGTTTAACCTACATTTTTGGGGTATGGGCCCAAAAGCTTGATTTAGCTGACCTTACTAGAAAGTGGTGTAATGGAAACACTTAGAGTTTTGATCTCTGGGATATAGGTTCGAGTCCTTTCTTTCTAAGGAGGTGGGAGGATTTTAACCTCCGTGTGTCACTCTATCAAAGTGGTCCTTAGGAATTCAGGCACATCTCCTTATATTGCTATAGCTGTGGGGGGAGGCCTGCAAATGCGATGGGAAGGGCGGTGTGTCATAGAATTAGGGCCAAGGTCATAGGTAGGAAGTTTTTTCAGACTAGGTGTATAAGTTGATCATATCGGAATCGAGGATATGATGCCCGGATTCATAGGAATAGGATGGAAAGTAATGCAGCTTTAGTTATGAGGTTTATTGCGGTTAATTCTGGAATTGTTGGGAGGTGTGATGCTCCTAGGAATAGAATTGTTGAAAGAGTATTTATTAAGAGGATGTTAGCATATTCGGCTAGGAAGAAGAGTGCGAATGGACCTCCGGCATATTCTACGTTGAAGCCTGAGACAAGTTCTGACTCCCCTTCAGTGAGGTCAAAGGGAGCTCGGTTAGTTTCTGCGAGTGTTGAGATGTATCATATTGTGGCGAGAGGTCAAGCAGGTAGGAGTAATCAGACTGTTTCTTGTGTTGTGTTAAATATTTGTAGGGTGAAGCCTCCTGTAAAAACAATGATTGATAGTAGGATTAGGCCAAGGCTTACTTCATATGAAATTGTTTGGGCCACAGCTCGTAGGGCTCCAATAAGTGCATATTTTGAGTTGGATGCTCAGCCTGATCCAAGAATCGAGTATACGGCTAGGCTTGATATGGCTAAGATGAATAGAATTCCTAGATTCAGGTCTGCTACGGGGTAGGGGATTGGTATGGGGGCTCAGAGTGTTAGGGCGAGGGTTAGTGCTAGGGCAGGGGTAGCTAAGAATAAAAATGGGGATGCGTTTGAGGGTCGTACGGGTTCTTTAATAAATAGTTTGACACCGTCTGCAATTGGTTGTAGTAGTCCGTAGGGGCCTACTACGTTTGGGCCCTTACGTAGTTGTATATATCCTAGCACTTTTCGCTCGACAAGAGTGAGGAATGCTACTGCTAGGAGGACGGGTACTATATAGGCTAGGGGGTTGATGATATGTGTTATTAGTAGTGCTAGCATAACTAAGGAGAGGATTTGAACCTCTGGTCGAAAGGGCTTAGGCCTTTTGCAATTACCAGGCTCTGCCACCTTAGTAAACTCTTGTCTTGAGTTTGGGGTATGCTCTCCTTTTATTTAATTAAGTTGGTTTCATTAATTAAGGGTGGGGCGTGTTTGTAATATGGGCCCCATTTTTTCGGTCCTTTCGTACTAGAAAAAATAGCGTTACAGATAGAAACTGACCTGGATTGCTCCGGTCTGAACTCAGATCACGTAGGACTTTAATCGTTGAACAAACGAACCCTTAATAGCGGCTGCACCATTAGGATGTCCTGATCCAACATCGAGGTCGTAAACCCCCTTGTCGATAGGGACTCTGGGAGGGGATTGCGCTGTTATCCCTAGGGTAACTTGGTCCGTTGATCGGCTGTATAGCCGGATCTATAATGGTCAGATGTTCTGTGTCTTAGAGATGTCTCTCTTGGTTTTAGGGTATTTTCCCATTCCACATGGGGGCTTTGTTTTCCCCCGCGGTCGCCCCAACCGAAGACTGGGACCAGGTATTACTAGGTTTAATCTGCTTTGTAGCGGATTTTTGACATAAGTGGTCTTGGTGTCTTAAGCTCCAAAGGGTCTTCTCGTCTTGTATTTTTATACCCGCTTCTGCACGGGTAGATCAATTTCACTGACCTAAGGGGGGAGACAGTTAAGCCCTCGTTCCACCATTCATACAGGTCTTCATTTAAAAGACAAGTGATTGCGCTACCTTTGCACGGTCAAGATACCGCGGCCGTTTAAACTAGTTCACTGGGCAGGCAGGACCTCCTATACATTGAGATTTTGCGGGAGGCGATGTTTTTGGTAAACAGGCGAGGCTTGTGTTTGCCGAGTTCCTTCCTCTTTTTTGAGTCTTTCCTATTTAGTCCTCCTGTGTGGGGTTAACGATTGGTATGTGTAGGTTTTTCTTGTGTTTTTTGTGGGCTACATTGCCCTCTTTGGTTGGGTTCGTTATTTGTTAGTGGGGGGTCCGATCTAACTTACACTGGGACTGGGAGAAAGGGTTGCTTTCTTGTTACTAATTTTAGCAGGATCACTTCCATGTAAGCATGGAAAGGCCTAGTAGGTCTAGGGGTTTTGGATTAATTATAAGAATAATGGATTAGGGTCTGCCTGAGCTATAACGCTTTCTGTGTAGATGGCTGCTTTTAGGCCCACTTGAGCAGTAATCTTGTATAGTATGATCCTTGACCTCCTTGAAAGGTTGTATCCTTATTCAAAGGAGCTGTACCTCCTTTGACTAACTCTCATATATTTCTCGGGTTCGTTGTGTAATGAATTTACATTGAATTGGGGAGTATGAGGCTGAACTTCTATCCATTTTCTAGGCAACCAGCTATTACCAAGTTCGGTAGGTCTGTCACCGCTACCTGGAGCTCTTCCCACTCTTTTGCCACAGAGACGGGTTGGCCCTAATTAAAGGCTGTCTCGAGGTAGCTCACTTGGTTTCGGGGGTTTGAACTAAAGTTCTCTTTGCTCAATTAGACTAGCTAAATCATGATGCAAAAGGTACGAGGTTTAATCTCTGCTTTGTTTTACTTGAATGGGTTGTTTCATTTCTCTTTCAGCTTTCCCTTGCGGTACTTTTTCTATTGCTTATGAATGCCTTTTTCGTCGCCCGTACTAAGGCAGGAGAATGGTTTAGTTTTAATTGGTTGTGTTTGTTAAAACGTACTAATATTGGATGTTTGGTTTTGAGGTTTAAGCTAGCTATTTAGTTCAGGGTGATCCAACTTGCATGGATGTCTTCTCGGTGTAAGGGAGATGCTTAACTGTCTCAGCCACACCCTGGTTTTTCCAAGTGCACCTTCCGGTACACTTACCATGTTACGACTTGCCTCCCCGTATTGTAGTTTTTGGTGTTAGTTACTTGATTGTGGTTAATTAAGGGGAGGGTGACGGGCGGTGTGTGCGCGCTTCAGAGCCTGGTTCAAAAGGACTCTCTATTTTCTTTTTACTGCTAAATCCACCTTTAAGCATTTATTTCAGTTTGCTGTTCGTAATATTCTATTATAGAAAATGTAGCCCATTTCTTCCCACCTCATTCGCTACACCTCGACCTGACGTTTTGGGGTTTACTCATTGTGCTCACTGTTTGGCCCTCACGGGGTAAGCTGACGACGGCGGTATATAGGCGGGGGAGGCTAGGGGTGGTGAGGTTGAACGGGGATTATCGGTTCTAGAACAGGCTCCTCTAGGTGGGTCTGAAGCACCGCCAAGTCCTTTGGGTTTTAAGCTGGCGCTTGTAGTACCCTGGCGGATGGTGGCTGTAGGTTAACATCTATGTTTACGGCTAAGCATAGTGGGGTATCTAATCCCAGTTTGTTTCTTAGTTTTCGTGGGTTCGGGTGGTTTGTGGTAGAGCTACTTTCGTAAATGGGCTTCGTGCCCTCGAAAAGCGTATAACAGCTTGGAGGGTGTTTGGCTTTATTTGTTTTTATCCCTAACCACTCTTTACGCCGTAGCTATCTACTTGGGTCTCTCGTATAACCGCGGTGGCTGGCACGAGTTTTACCGGCCCTAATAACCCTAACTAAGTCGAGCTTTCGCTCATAGCTTAATGTTTATTACTGCTGAATTCCCTTGGGGGTGTGGCGTAGCAAGGCGTCTTGGGCTGGGCGGTGTAGTGCCTGATGCCTGCTCCTCATCTCCGGGCGGGGGATTGAGGGCATTCTCACGGGGGTGCGGATACTTGCATGTATAAGTTGGGTTGAAGCTGATAGTAAAGTCAGGACCAAGCCTTTGTGCTTGTGGAACTTTCTAGGGTCCATCTTAACATCTTCAGTGTTATGCTTTATTTAAGCTACACTAGC